CCCTGCCGTAGTTGGGTTCATTAGGTCGTTTGCCTTCGGCCATTTAAGAATGATCCATTTATATAGATGAAACTAATCATCTTTTTTTTAGTCATCTTTTTTTTAGATGGAAGCCGGTTCCACGACTTTAGTGGAAATGATGATCCTGCTCCCCCTGAAAGTATCAACTACCTGAGGCTAAGGCGGATTTGTCAACGGCTGCGCTGCTGGCAATGATTAGAATAGCTATGTTGCTCAAACCTACCGGCGCCTTTTTTTAATAGAATGAAGTTCCCGAATAGAAAAAAGAAGGATATCTGGTTTCAAACTAGATATAGATGTCCGGGAAGTGCTTCCTTGCATTAAAGCACATTCCGGGAGTGAAAGGTCATAGGGCTCATAGACATTATCTATTTCTTATCTTTCCTTTATGGGGATCATAGATCTCTCTTTTCAAAGTTGGCAAAGTGAGAACGCTGGTTCCGCAATAACCAAGTCAATCCAATCCTCAAGGGGAGAGGGGCCCGTATCCTGGGACTTAACTTAAGGATTTAGGGATCCCTCAAAGGACCGGGTTCAGGCTCAACCAAGTCTTCGTCCACCCTTTCTCGAACCAGATCCATGCCTTGGGCTTGTGTCCCAGCTTCGGTAGGAGTCCAAACAGCATTATCCATTTCTAATTCCGAATTCTCATCCATAGGTGGAAATTCTTCTATAACGGCATCAATTGGTTGTTTTGCTTATTCAACGACCCCTTCCCCTGAGCCGATTTTAGCTCTGGCAAACAGCCCTGATAGCTTAAAGTCTGATTCGGATTCTGCTCTCGCTGTTCTCAAAGTAGCGAAGTTACCTGAGGGAGAAGCTCTTCTTCCTCTTGTTGAATCGACTCTTTACAAGAGTACGTTATAAGATAAGTAAGGGCGAGAGGAAAGAGACAACAGCTGTTTACTAGCAAGCATTGAAAGCAGATGCCAGAATGACTCTTTGAACTGAACGACGTAATAAATAAAGAAACTAACTGCCATCAAGACTGAACGAGATGAGGATTAAATAAAATCGAACTGTGATAACCTTGGTTTTTACCATAAAAGCAGAAAGCGCCCAAAAGAAGTGAGTGACTCAAGAAAGGCCATCGCTCTTCTCTCTTGACCTGAGACTTGGGGGAGTTCTGTGAGCGAGGAGCGAAGCCTTTCGGTAGCTGTTCAAAAGAATCAATCAATTCAATCAGCTCCAGAGCTAGGAGTTCTATGTCTAGGTTGAGGAGAGTCCTTTTAGTTAATCTTAGCTGCTACCCTACTTATCCCAGCTCTAAAAGCAGCTACTGACTCGTCAAGTTGAGTCGACAGTGATTCTTCTTGTTCCGCTGTGAATGTATCGTTATCGTATTCAGTAGTTTTCCCTGCTCGCTAAAACCCTTCTTCTAGTCTTTATCTTGAATATTTCTTATTGTCTTTCCCTTTCATCTTGATATCAACTCTGACATTAACAAAGGGGAAGCTTTCAATATTATGATGAAAGAGACTATCGGAGAAGGTCCCACTCTGCTTGCGTCCGCTAGCTGACGACGTGTGTAACGCATGCTCCTGTTCCGCGGTTGGTGTTATATATAGAAGTTCTTGGTTGAGAGTATCGGGTCTTCAATTAGGGCTGATCTCCTCAACGCATCCGCTGTTCAATCATCTGCTGCTGATGGTCTTGTTGTCGCAGACGGTCTTCTGTTGGCAATTGAATCAACTCTTACTGCTCGAGTAGACGGTCTTCTTGGTGAGTGAATCATCTTCATCCTATAATAAATAAGGACATTTACACCACCTATTACAGGTCAGGTCCTAAAGCTATAGTGTAATTCCCTGTGACTATTGACAGGAGATCCTTCTCTGCTTTCACCGATAATCACATCCAACTACATCCAGGAATCGCATCTGCCAGATGTGGTTTCGGGACCAGGCGTGTAACCTCGATAGCATGTGCCCTAGCCACCCAAGCCTATTAGTCGCTTAGATAAAGAAGGAAGCCCTTCGGGAGCTATTCTTTCCCTGATATTGGCAGGACTTACTAGCCCCTAGCTGTTTCAATGGTAGGAGCAGGGGATTGAAGAGGGACATCCGTGCTAAGAAGAAGGGACTGCAGCCCCAAGGTGTAGCATCAGTTCCAGACAACCGCTCAAGTTCAAGTAAAGGCTTCTGTCCTAGGAAGAAAGGCTCGAAAGCCTAAAGCTATGATTTATACCTGCTCTCTCCCTGAAGTGGATGTGGAAAAGCGGGCGCTAATGCAAGGAAAGGAGGTGTTGTTCGTCCACTTCTGCTCCAGCTGAAAAATGACCTTGTAGTCAGAGGAAACTCAAACGTAAGCTAGAACCGGAGAAGAGAAGATACTTTAGGTTTAGTCCTATTGCCTGGAAGTAGAGGGGAGTTCACTCACAGCCGGGGCTGCTTCATTCTCCTAAGCCTCAGAATAGACACCTTGCTGAAGCCCTAGGAGGGGAAGGAGTTAGTCTTCTAGTTTATCCCAGACTTCTTGG